TATACTTTGATTCTGCCCTTCGAAAAGGAACATCAGCTCTAACAATCCCGTCTCCGTCTACCAAAACGACCGGAAATGTTTCAAAAAAGGTAGGCATACGACGTACAAAAAGTTCACGGCCTTCTTTATCTCTAAAGATAGGATGTCCTAACCATCCAACTGCTATTCCATCCCCGTTATCCATTGAGCCCGCCCTGAATAATCCCCCTTTTGCCGGATTATTTCCGATGTAATCATAAAAGGCTAATTTTTCGGGAATTTTAGACCAAGCTTCTGATAAACTTTGATTTTCGGCTAATCCAGCGCTAACTCTTCTATATATTTCTTGTTGGAAGTACCCCTGATCCCATTGATAACGAGTAGGCCCAAATAATTCGATGGGGGTAGTCGCTGAACCATACCACATAGTTCCGGCAACAACAAAAGCTGCAAAAAAGACAGCAGCGATACTACTGGAAAGGACAGTTTCAATATTGCCCATGCGCAATCCTTTGTATAGACGTTGGGGCGGGCGAACGCTAAGATGAAATAGGCCTGCTAATATGCCCAAAGTCCCTGCTGCAATATGATGAGAGGCTATTCCTCCCGGAACAAAAGGATCAAAACCCTCCACACCCCACGCTGGATTTACAGATTGTACTTTTCCTGTTAGCCCATAAGGATCGGACACCCATATGCCAGGACCATACAAGCCTGTTACATGAAATGCACCAAAACCAAAGCAAGCCACGCCTGCAAGAAATAAATGTATTCCAAATATTTTTGGCAAATCCAAAGAAGGTTTTCCTGTACGTTCATCACAAAATATTTCTAGATCCCAATACACCCAATGCCAGATAGCTGCCAAAAAGCACAATCCAGAAAAGAAAATATGCGATCCAGCCACACCTTCATAACTCCAAATACCCGGATTCGTTACACTCCCCCCCGTGATACTCCAACCGCCCCATGAATTGGTTATTCCTAAACGAGTCATGAAGGGTATAACGAACATACCCTGTCTCCACATTGGATCAAGAACAGGGTCAGAAGGATCAAAAACCGCTAATTCATACAGAGCCATCGAACCGGCCCAACCAGCAACCAAAGCAGTATGCATTATATGAACAGAAAGCAAACGTCCGGGATCATTCAATACAACGGTATGAACACGATACCAAGGCAAACCCATGGAAATACCCCTTTATGAAAGAAAAAAGACACTACGTAACTTTATTGCATTGTAAAAGACTATACTATGACTATGTTATGGACCCCCCTATTTAGTGGATTATTTCAACGTAAGGGTTCATATTTGTTCTATTCTGTTGGTAATAATGGAACAGTTTTGTTCGTAGGAACACAGAGAAGCAGATTTATTCTATACTCGATAAGTACCAATACGCAATGGGGAGGTTAATGCCATTTTCTATGAGCGAATGTGCCCATACTTGTTCATCATTAGAGGACACTATTCGTAATAATTTTCCCTTTTTTTTCTTACTTTCTTTATAAATTTTTCTAATTTTATGAATAAAATTAGAGTTAGAGTAGGATAAAGTACAATAATTTAATTCTAAAGATAATAAAGGCTTTGTTACGTTTCCACATCAAAGTAAAATATAGTACTTAGTTCTTTTTTCTTTCATTTAATGCCTATTGGTGTTCCAAAAGTACCTTTTCGAAGTCCTGGAGAGGAAGATGCATCTTGGGTTGACATATAGTGCGACTTGTCAGATATATTGGGTCATATGGGATTTTCCCGTTTTCTCCCCAATCGAGATATCCTCTGTTTCGCCCACGAAAGATTCATTGAATCATCAAAAATTTGGAGCGTGAAGTGCAATTAGATCCATTTTTGGGGGGGATTCGAATTATTATTACTATTCTAAATTAGAAGAATTTATGGTTGGCTTAGTTGGACTACTACATTGAAGTATCCAGGCTCCGTTTAAAAAAACCAAGTAGTCTATATCATAAAGGATTCCTATTTCCTATTCTTAAAAAAATCCTTTTTTGTAAGTAGAAGTTATTTCAAACTCTTATGTTAATCAATCAATCGAGTAATATGCATGAAGCCGTCAACTATTTTACGGAATGCGTGAATTGAAAAAAAAAAAAAGAAGGGATAACAAAAAGAAGTGGTAATGGGAGCATTTGTACTATATGTGCAAATCATAATCGGGCGGATCTTTACCCGGAGTAGAGCATAAACCTAAAAAGATTAAAGAGGCCCATTTAAGAACAAGAAAATGACATCGTGATTTGGATTGAATCTCGATGAAACAATCCATCAATGAAAAGTTAATTGGATAAGTTTATTTTATATTATACGTTATAAATATATATATATATAATAAATATAAGGGGAACACAAACTCATGTTTCGTGAAAAATAAAAGAAAATCCTTTTATTATAAGTTATTGCTTATATATAAGTTATATTATTGCTATTGCTATGAAAAAAGAAAAAGTATTGGAATCTACACATTGATTCTCTTTTTTTTTTGAACCGTATGCGTCAAAAGGCGCCTGTACGGTTCCTGGGGGATACAATTTGACCCTAATCAACCGACTTTATCGAGAAAGATTACTTTTTTTAGGTCAAGAGGTTGATAGCGAGATCTCAAATCAACTTATTGGTCTTATGATATATCTTAGTATCGAGGATGATACTAAAGATCTGTATTTGTTTATAAACTCTCCTGGCGGATGGGTAATACCGGGGGTGGCTCTTTATGATACTATGCAATTTGTGCTACCAGATGTACATACAATATGCATGGGCTCAGCCGCTTCAATGGGATCTTTTATCCTGGTCGGAGGAGAAATTACCAAACGTTTAGCATTCCCTCACGCTTGGCGCCAATGAGGCTTTTATTTGACAGAAAAAAGAAGACTATGCCTTCGCCATATGAAATATGAATATTAAGTAATAATAGCATGGCACTTTGAATTCGATATAATCAATTTTGTTTTCGAAACATTAGATTAGATTATGTATCGAGAGAGTAATATGAGAAAAAGGTATTTCCTATTTTATTATCGGAAGTCCAGTTCAGCGTCACAAACTTTTTTTCACACCAGAGGTCTCTTAAGAATATTTATAGTTTAGAGAGTATAGAGCGAAAAAAAAACAAGATTCTTTTTTCCTTAGTTTATTTGATCAAACAAAAAAGCAACTTTGGGATTGCTGAATAACAGACAAATCACAGACAAAAAAATATAATAAATATATAAAGCAACGGAGCCATCATAGTATTTTTGAATTCCTCCGAAAGGAAGGGTGGTAAGTTGATCATTTACCTATCGGGGTCTGATCGATCCTATTTTTTTAGGTAAGGGTCAATTTGATTGTAGAGCCGTATGCAATGCATAATGCCCGTACGGTTGTTCGATTCTATCTTTTTTTTTTTCTTGTTATTCTTTTATTACTTTCTTTTATCTTCCCCTCATCTAGAGAAACCTTTTATTATCTTATATCATCAGGGTAATGATCCATCAACCTGCTGGTTCTTTTTCTGAAGTAGCAACGGGAGAATTCATCCTGGAAGTGGGAGAACTACTGAAACTACGTGAAACCCTGACAAGGGTTTATGTACAAAGAACGGGCAAACCCTTATGGGTTGTATCCGAAGACATGGAAAGAGATGTTTTTATGTCAGCAACAGAGGCCCAAGCTTATGGAATTGTTGATCTTGTAGCGGTTGAATGACAATAGCCTGGATTTCGCGTCAATTCGTAATTTAAAATTAACCCTGCTGAGTTTCATTTTAATATTCTATGATGAATGATTTTTATTTCCTATTCTATTGAATAAAAGTAATTCATAATCATCCGGTTAGGATCGATCTAAACCAGCCCATTATGTATATGATTCAACATGCCAACGATTAAACAACTTATTAGAAATACAAGACAGCCAATTAGAAATGTCACAAAATCCCCCGCGCTTCGGGGATGCCCTCAGCGTCGAGGAACATGTACTAGGGTGTATGTGCGACTCGTTCAGATCATGAACTAGAACAAAGGAAAGAGAACAATGTTCAAATAAAAATGATCAAATAGGATAGAACGGAAAAATGAACTACATTTCTTTTTTATTATCTAAAAAGAAGGATAATTGATCATATTCCTTTTATTTTGTATGAAATTTATGGTTTCTATTGGTGTAAAACCACTCACCTCAATTTAAGATGAGAAGCAATTCTCCATTGGTAGCAAATGGTTATCCATTAAGCGGAGGAAATCTTAGTTAACATAGACCCCTCTTGCAAGAACGGACTAACAAGGTCAGCTACCCAGCCAACTTTCATAATTAAATACCGTTACTGTATAGGTAGAGCTCGTTGTGAAAGACCTATTACTGGAGAATTTCTGGGTAGAGCCGAAGAATGTGAACTATACAAGTTAGCAATAACATTGATTAAATGAAGTAAAGGCTCCGGTGTATAGAGAAGACCTCACCGTTTAAGAAGTAACCATAGAAACGATGGAATCCACTATTTATTTATCATGCTATTTTTTTTTAATACCTAGTATATCGTATTTCGAGGTGAAATGCCTAGAAAAAATCGTGGTTGGGAAGGTTATAGTAGCCAAAGCCATTGGAATTTTTAGTTTATACATTGGAAAAATCCGTTTTGTTATTAATATACTAGGAAAGGGGCAAAAGAATAACTGAAAGAAAGGAAATCTATTAGTTATTCGTTAAAGTTTCATTTATTCAATGACCAGAATTAGACGGGGATATATCGCTCGGAGACGTAGAACAAAAATTCGTTTATTTGCATCAAGCTTTCGGGGGGCTCATTCAAGACTTACTCGAACTATTACTCAACAAAAAATAAGAGCTTTGGTTTCGGCTCATCGGGATAGGGATAAGCAAAAAATTAATTTTCGTCGTTTGTGGATCACTCGAATAAATGCAGCAATTCGTGAAAGGGGGGTATGCTATAGTTATAGTAGGTTAATAAATGATCTGTACAAAAGACAGTTGCTTCTTAATCGTAAAATACTTGCACAAATAGCTATCTCAAATAGGAATTGTCTTTATATGATTTCCAATGAGATCATAAAAGAAGTAAGTTGGAAGGAATCCACCGGTTAAACGGAGTTGCCCGGAGAATGAACTCCGGGAAGGTCGAATAAAAATGAATGAATAGAATATGATAAAATATGAGAAAGTAGTCAAAATAAATATGAATCAACACGTTCAATAAAAAAATTTATTCTTCCCAGATTATTATTTTTTTTCTTACGACACGAGAATTCAATTCGGATTCTTGGATTTTTCCAACAAAAGACCAATCCGCTTTTGAGTTCGGATGGGGATTTGAATTCAAGTGAAGAAAGAGTAAACCTATCTTTTTCTGGCTCTAAGACTAGGAGTTCTAGTGGTCGACTCGGTTCTTTCAAATTGTTTCTCATTATTAAGAAAAGGTAACAAAGATAAAATACGAGCTTGTTTTATAGCAATAGTAATTAATCGTTGTTGTTTCAAGGTCAATCTATTCACTCGTCTAGATAATATTTTTCCCTGTTCACTAATAAATCGACTAATTAAACTCATGTTTTTATAATCAATTCGATCCCCCGATTGGATCGGGGGCAAACGCCTACGAAAAGATCGCTTGGATTTAAGAAAAGTTCGCTTGGATTTATCCATGGTTTGGTTAGTTTATTTCTTATCCCTAAAATCCTATTTCAGCCGTATCTCTAATTAGAATAAATAAATAGGATTTAGTTTGTTTATAATTATCTTTAACTTTAACTATGTTAAATATGTTATATATATAATGTCATTTTTTCCCTTTCCTTGTAAGATAAGAGCGCAGGTACTCGCTTCGATCTATTTCTTTATCTCCCCGTGAATCGTATGTTTGTTACAATATGGACAGAATTTTAGCAACTCCAATCGATTAGGCGTATTGTGCCGGTTCTTTTGAGTAATATATCTGGAAATGCCCGTTGATTCCTTATTAACACCGTTTCGAACACAAGCGGTACATTCCAAAAGAACCGGTATTCGCACATCTTTACCCTTGGCCATGAACCTCCTTTGGATTTTTCATTTACTCAACTCTTCCTCTTTCAATCCGAAACGAAAAAGAAGAAAGGAAGTAAAAAAATAGAATTTGTAACTTGCTATCTTCTTATGCAAGATTTCACTACAACCAATATAGGAAATAAGATAGAAAGATTTCTAAACTATATTTCAAATCACAGTACAGTATTTCATAGAAGTATCTTGTATAATACTCTTTCCCTAGAACCAGAGTTTCTATTCGACTTTCATAGAAATTTAATACAGAGAAATTTCATATTAATTTAATTCCAACCTGAACCCCAATCTCCCAGCCGTTGACTGCACTTTTATTCTTTCTCTTTCCTCCCTTATTCTAATTCTAAAAAGGGAAAAAAGAGAAAAGAGGGGGGGCTGCTATTTCATTTTATCTCTAATCTTCTTTATTCCTTCCCACTTCAATAACTAGAATGAAAAAAAGGGGAACGTCAACGCATCCGGGAAAAAACGATTAATCTCTATCAATAAACCTGCCAAAGAAACGAACCATAGAGTACTTAGTACCGGTGCCACAGAAAGGTATGTTTGTAGATCTCTCATTGAAAAAACTCCTTCATTTTATTTGTAATTTGTAATACAGAAGATAATACATATTGAAATGTACAATCATCCAATAAAAAGATTTACTTTTTTTTTATACAGAAAAAACGTCCTTTTCTTCCCCAATATTGCCAACTCATTTATTTTTCCTAGGGGTTCCGTTCCATATTTCATATAGATAGAAGTTTTTTACTATTATTATATGTTAAATGAGACCAAAAAGACGAAATGGACATAAAAATTCTAGGTTTTAATAGAGGCGATAACGATGTGGAAAACAAGACAGGAATTCTCTACAATGACACTGTAGACCAATGGAAGGGATGTAGCGCAGCTTGGTAGCGCGTTTGTTTTGGGTACAAAATGTCACGGGTTCAAATCCTGTCATCCCTACCTATTACTGCTCTTTTGAGCAGTAATGAGGGATTTTTGAGATCAATTCACATTGGACATATCATATAGAATCTATCATTCTTATGATACCATATAGTGTATGCATACAAGATGTATTGGGGCCAATCCTTTTCTTTACAGTCTTATATTTTATGAGAAAAAAAAAAGCGCTCTTAGTTCAGTTCGGTAGAACGTGGGTCTCCAAAACCCGATGTCGTAGGTTCAAATCCTACAGAGCGTGATTCAGATCTTCTTCGATCGAATTCGACTGAAACACTAACTGGAACAGGAATCTTAATTTGACCTCCTGGATATTAAAGAAAGGAGGAGGTCAATAAAAAAAAAGAGATGTTAATTAATCAAAGGTCCAACTGATCGCCACGCCTGTATTGTAAATATGCAGTTACAAATAATCCAGCCAAAGTAATAGGAATTAGGCCTAACACGATTCCAAATAGAAAAACTTCAATCATTTCAATTTGTTTGAAAGGAGAAAAAAAGAG